CAGTTGCTTCTCGTGGATTTTCATAACCCTGCTGCGCAAAAATGGGATATGCATTTGAAATAGATGCTCGAGTTATTACATATATCATGATCGATACATAAATGGATCGAGTCATCTGTTCTTTTACCCAAGAAAAAGTATTTCTATTTTGCATGGTCCAATCATTGATCCCCAAAATTTATACAATAAATTTGATAGGTAGCTAGTAGAATTCCCTATCCACAAGTTTGCCATTGTATTGATTGTACTGAAAGAATTGTGCTGGTGGAATATAATATAAATAGTATGAATACCTTGAATTCAAAGGGTAGCAGTATAAAGAATAAGTAAGATGAAAAATAATTTATTTATACACAAAAAAAGATTATGATTTGATTGATATCAAGAGATCAGATGAATTATGCATTCATTGAATGATAAATTACTACGAGCGAAGGAGATACACGATTTAAAAAATGGAAGATCCAATATTTCACAATTGTATCTAGAATTACTGGAAAAGTGGAAACAAGACAAGATAGAATCTGATCATTCTGAGCCAATCCAAAATCGTTGTAGATCAAACCAATCATTAGTTCCCAACCATGGGTCGAGTGAAATCCGATCCATAAATCAGTAACTAAAAGAATCAAAAAAGCTTTGATTGTATCACTTAAGTTATAGAGAAATTCCTGAATCCAAGAATTTAGAATGAAAAGTTCTTCATTACCCAGAAAAAAATAACCACCTAGAATAGCGAAACAAATTAGATTTGTAGATAAATGTAAAATGATATGGAAATGAGATTCATTTTGTCTTTGGAATAATTGTATTGTTTCCTTGTGCATTCCTATACGAAACCTTTGCATATGTGTCTCCGAGTACTCCTTTATCATCTCGTCCAAAAAGTATAGTTCTTCTAATTCCATAAATTTTTCTAGAACATTTTTCTCTTGAATATCATTCAAAAGGATTTCAGATTGCCTGGTATTCCACCAATTAAGAACCCAAGTTTCTAGACATTTATTAAATGAGAAAGAAACCCACCAGGGCAAAAAGAGTATAGACACAAGATATGGGAGGGAAGCCAATGCTTTATTTTTTTTTTCATTCTATATCCGTGATGTGAATTGTTAATGAACCTGTTTCATTTGTTGATTCTATCTGAGATTTCTATGAATCACGAATCATATAGCAAGAGCCTATAACTCTAACAAGAATAAGGTATCTAACCTATGAATCTTTTCCTATTCTTGTTTTTGTGTAAGAATCGAGTCTTTAGATATAAAAGAATATAGAATAGAATATACAAAAAAGACCCTTTTCAAATGAAAAAAAAAAAGAAGTAAATATTTTTTCCATATTTCAGAGATCACAATTAGGCAAATTGTAACCGATTTCCCCTTCATTTATTACTTTATGAGAAAGACTCAAAAACCACCCATTTGAACTAACAAATAGAATTTGGATTTAAAGACGAACCCTACCAGATCCTTTAATTCTTTTATTTATATTTTGAATTCAAAAGATTTTACTGTCTAACCGCAGCGCGGGAATAGGGCATCAATTCAAAGGCTAAAAAGAGAAATTATGTTTTACGAAAACAAAAGACATGTTAGGATATTTGATGAATCTATACTTATTATATCTTTTACTAGTATAAAGAATGAAGCTGGACGCCATGTGTATGCGTATACAAAAGAGTTTTTGTGTACAAATAGTTTCTATTCTCCTTTAATATATATATTTTATATATTTTTTTTATTAATATTGTTTTGTTCCATATATGTCCTCCTACTTTTGAGATGTATTAAGTTTATTCTCTCATGCTGAGATTTCTTCTTCAGTTCATTTCAAAATACTTCAATGGGTACACGCAAGAAATAGGCCAATTTAGCAGCTTTTTGTTCAATTTCTCGTGGAGTCAAATTCTCATCAGTACGGGTTAAGGGAATGGATCCTTGGCCCCTGATTTCCATATAAAGGACACGACGAGGAAAAAGACCCTCTCTCACCTCCATTCTTATTGATTGGATATCTTTCATAAAGAAACAAAGGAAGATGCGACGATTTCTTCCAGGAAATCCCCAACGAAAAAGGGATATTCTCCCTTCTTTTCTATCGAATCGGTCATAACCACTACCTACATTCCATGAAATCGTGCACCACAAATAAGAACTAATGAATAGACCTGCGATCCCATAGAAAGACATCACGATCCCTTGTGGTAAAAAAATAATTTGCTGAGACGGAAATACGGATATCAGATTCTTACCAAGATAACTGGAAGTTCCAACCACTAAGAATCCTAGTGAACCTAAAAAAAGGATAAAGGCCCAGCAAAAATTACTTGTTTTTTGAGACCCCGTTATAAGTTCTATCCATATATGTTCTGATCGCCAGTTGTTCATATTATACTAGATCCAATTGCATTCGATTGTAATTGAGAGAATAATCCAAATGGATTTGACTTGAGCTTGATCCCGAAGTAACTTTCATCAACTAGCAGCATTCCAACAGGAACCTTTAGGAATAATGGGTTAGATAAATTGAGTTTCTATTTAAAATATTTTTCAAAAAAGATTTGCTGATCATTTTGAATTTAATCATTTAATTGATTAAACTATAACCGCATATACATGCATTAATGAATATATTATGCATCGCCATACATAATAAAACAACTCTTCCATTTGTTTTTTTAAAGGCCACATATCATATATCCTACCATAATTACATGAAAAGAGAGTATCTGTATGATGAACCAGTTTTGAAAGAAATTGATGAGATTTGGTCCCATCGTATTTAGACAATCTTATTTCTTCGGACATAAAGAGATAAAGAAACCATTGTGATTGCCGGAAAGACTAGGTCCGCTAAAGGAACAAAAATCGAGGGAAAGTTCAAATCTATCATAGAATGGATACCTCGATTTCATATTTGTACCTATTATAATTATAAATATAAAGAATTATAAAGAGGAAAGATATCTTATGATAAGTCTATTTATTATAAAGAATATTCAGATAATATTATTATGAAGTAAAGCATTGAATAATCAACAAAATTGATAACGAATCTAGAACTCAATGAAGTGTACCTATTCCTATTTCTCCTATTTCTACACGAATATGTATGAGAATCCGCTTTCAGAAATTGTATTCTTATTCTCCCATCCTTATCTTCATCGTCTTTCCTTTCAAAACACTTTTTTTTGTTTTGAAAGGAAAGACAGAAAAGAGTTTTTAACCAATCTTATCCAATAAACTCCAATAAACAGGGATTCCTAGTGAAAAAGGGGGGGGTTCTCGCTAAATAGAAATAGCTTCTATATTCTTATTATTTGTTATTTTTAATTTCTATTTTATTTATTTGATTTGAGATTTATTCTTTCTTTTTATTTATCTAAGTATTAAGGATTTTTTTTATCTGTCGATAAAGGGATGCTTATTACTTATTCCTAATCAGGAAGAGAGGTAGAATAAAAAAAGGATCCGGGGCAAAAAGTCATTATTAAAAAGTTCTGACTCTTACTACACTTATAACTGATATCAAAAAAAAAACACCATCTTCTGAGTTTTTTTTTCATTATAATGAACTAAATGCGTATTCGCTACAAATAAAAATAACTGAAGCTAGTTATATACTTCCATTTGAAAATGAAGAATTTCAATCTTTTTTCAAATCTCTATTTGAATCTTGATTCAAGGGAAGGAAACCGTGTAGCTGAAATAACTCATTCATAACACCTTTTAAAGGATTACGTGGTACGATTGGATCGAATAAGCCCTTATGGAATAAATACTCAGCCACTTGTGAACCGTCGGGTACTGTCTTTTTCAATGTTTGTTCGATTACTCTTTTACCCGCAAACGCAATGTAGGCGTTAGGTTCAGCAATTATGATATCTCCCAACATACCAAAACTTGCTGTAACTCCGCCAGTTGTAGGAGATGTAAGGATTGATACATAGAATAACTTTTTATTTGATTGATAATCATATGAAGCAGAAGAAATTTTAGCCATTTGCATCAAGCTCAAACTCCCTTCTTGCATGCGCGCTCCTCCTGAAGCACACACAATAATGACAGGTAGAGATCGATTAGTAGCATACTCGATCAAACGGGTTATTTTCTCACCTACTACGGATCCCATACTACCTCCCATAAACTGAAAATCCATAACTCCAATTGCTATGGGAATACTGTTTAGTTGACCTACGCCTGTTTGAACAGCTTCAGTTAAACCTGTTTTTATTTGATAAAAAGAAATGCGATCTATATAGGGTTCCTCCTCTGAATGAAATTCAACGGGGTCCATAGAAACCATATCTTCATCCATAGGCTCCCAAGTGCCAGGATCAATAAGGAGTTCGATTCTATCTGAACTACTCATTTTCAAATGAAATCCGCAGTGTTCACAAATATTCATTTTTGAACTAAAAAATTTTTTATAATTTAATCCATAACAATTTTCACATTGAACCCATAACTGTTTGTATTTTGTATTTAGATCGAAATCATTAGATTCTTCGCTTATATTAAAATAACTGCTACTAGTTTTGATACTAGAATTCCCACTTTCAATACTACTTATACTTTTTATACTTTCCGTCGTACAAATGAAACTCGAAATGTCACCGTCAATACTACTGGGACTGTCACTATTAAGACTGATTTCAAAACGAAGATAATTATCAATGCAACTATTAATGTGATTATTCCAATTAAATTGAGTATCATACATGGAATAACAATAGTAGTAATTACTACTATTAGACCCACTATTAAAATAACTAGGAAAAAGAATCTCTAGTTCACTCAAAAAAGAACTAGCATTGTCATTGTCAATATCATCAATATCAAAAATATGATTTTCAATATCAAAATATACAGAATAAGTGTCACCATTACTATTTTTAACTAAAAAAGTATGATCAGAGATCAAACTCCAAATATTCCTGCTATCAAATAAATAATTTAGATGATTAATATTACTGAAACTATAACTGTCCCAACTAG